GAATTCTCATTCTCAATTATTTTAGAATTTTCATTCTCAATTATTTTAGAATTCTTAGTCTCAATCTTAGTATTTGTATTATGGTTAGGGTCGATCTTTTTCCCAGCCTCCAAATTGACTAGATATTTTTCGAAAAACTTCCAATCAAAGTCCATATATTTTCTTTCAGGTTTTTTCTTTCGCATTTTTTTCAGAGACATATAAACCTTGTCTAGATAATTGTCTAGAGAATTCTTGTCTAGATAAACCTCGTCTAGATAATCCTTGTAATAATCCTTTTCTAGATAAAGCTGGTCTAGAGAATCCTTGAAATAAACCTTGTCTAGAAAACTCTTGTCTAGATAATCCTTGTGATAATCCTTGTCTACATAAGTATTGTCTAGATAATTGTGTAGATAAGTATTGTCTCGATAAAGCTTGTCTAGAAACTTCTTGTCTAGTATACAATCCTTGAAATAAGTCTTGAAAACAATCTCCTCTGGTATATCAAATAAGTCGATCTCTTGGCTCTTATTTACTTGTAATGGCAATTTAGAAATAGAGGAGTCCTTCTTAGTTTCAGAAGAAATGTATTTATATGCTAAAAGATCATATTTATAGTTTTTCTTAAACTTAGTTTTTTGATTTCTTACTAATGAATATACTTCAGAATCATCTTGGTTTTTGGAATGAAGTAATGGGTCTTTTTCATATGAATCTCCTTTATTTAAATCGTTATTTTGAGGCGTATGGCGTCGGTTGACTTTATTTCGCCAGGTTTGTGCGCCTACTCGCTCCCAATGAACCTTAGATAAATTGTATTGAGACTGACCTCTTAACCAGTTTTTCCATGGATTCGTTCCAAAATTTCGAAGTTTCTTATGCTTTAATTCGGAATGAAATATTCCCTGTCTTTCAAAAGAATCCTTTATTGCAGTCTTAAGAAAAAAAGACGTTCCGCGATATTGAAGAACAGATCTTAACTTATCACTAACTAGGGTTTGTGATAATTTGTAAAATACATATGCTTGTGACAGGGAAGATAAATTTGGCAAGGAAGCAAATTTCGGAACAATCTGTGACTTCCGCTTATTTATATTTTTTATAGTCGAACTAAAGGTAATTCTTTTTTGATTTGTTTCAGTATTGGAAATGTCTTTCTCAAAAAATTTTTTTGTTAAATTGATTCTAGGAATCTTAATGATACATAGAAAGATATCTAGGTATATTTTGTATATTTTTTCAATGAAAATTTTTTGAAAATAATTCCATTTACTTATTAATCGAACATTTCTTCTTTTTACAATTTTCCAAATATTTTTTGGTGATTCTACATTATTATTTTGCTTTTTGTTGTTAGGACTATTATTTAGTCCTGGAGTTACTTTTTTTTTTTCTTTTGTAATTCTTTCTATTTGATTTTTGATTGTGCTTGTTCTATTAATCAGATTTTTTATTTTTTCTTCTGAATTTGTAGAAGCTGTAGATCGAATTTGACTAAATGATTCATGAATTATCTCATTGCTGATTATAGAATCTTTTTCTTTTTGAGTTTCACTCGATTCATCTACTCCTATCCCTTTCAATCTTGTATTTTTTTTGATTATTTTCAAAATTGTGCTTTTTAGAACTAGAACCCTTTCTTTAAGCCGTTTTATGCTTTCTTTAAGCCGTTTTATGCTTTCTTTTGGGTTTCCTAGAACTCTAACAAAATTTTGCTTTATTTTTTGGTTGAAAACGCTTCTTATAAGTCGAAAGGCGCTCCCTTCCAATTTTTCTGCTGCTAATCTTTGACTTTTTTTGCCTAGTTCGTTAAAAATGGGCCCCCAAAAAATGGAAAAGGAACGGTTGGGTCGGGCACCACCCCAAGGATAGTCAGCTAGTCCCCAGAAAGACCTTATAAAAGCATAATCGTTGGTTATCCTTTGTCTATCATCCGCTGTGTGCCAAGGTTTCAACTCTAAAGGCCATAAAACTTTGACCTGAAGACCGTATTCCCACCACTCCTCCGGAAAGTTGCTGATGGATATGACGCCTATAGCAAAACCGTCATCGTTGCATAAAAGATGAGTCTCGTTTTCCCAGTCCTTTCTATCCTCAGCCCACTCGGGCTGCTGCAAAAATAAGATACGACCAATATTTTTAGCTATTATCGCTAAAGGCAATGCAATATATCTTCTAAAATAGGAGTTCAAAATTAATACGATACCTCTTACTCCTAGCCCATAATAAAGCTCATTCCATGCATCTATTCCATCCATCCGGAACAGCTCTTCTTCGGGGTCTAGTTCGATTTTCTCTTTTTTGATTCTTTTCCGTTCTTTCAATGCTTTGCTTTTTTTTTCGTCTATCTTCCTTTTTGTCTTCCTTTTTGTCTTCCCTTTTGTCTTCCTTTTTGTCTTCCTTTTTGTCTTCCTTTTTGTTTTTGTCTGTTCTTTCTTAGGTCCCTTAAGAGTGAAAAGGTCCCCTTTTTTGATTCCAAACCTATGCATCAAATTTTGCATTTTCAAAACAAGGGGTTTCACTACCCTAAAAGAACTAGACAGTGTACTTTTTAAGAAGCCCAAAAAAAGAGGGGAATGCGGAAACATTTCAATCTGTCTTACAACAACTCCGTTTTTACGCCTTAGGACGCTCGCAACACCTTTGATGTCATCCTGATGCCAAAATTGGTCGCGCACCGCTCTCAAGGAGGTCCTCCACACGTCCTTATTCTCGGTTTTCCACTCGATATTGGTGATGAGGCTGCCAACGTGAACATGAGCAAGGCTTTTCTCAAAGTCAATACTATAAGGGTCTCCCCCACTCTTGATCAAATCCTTCTTAACCTTCTCATTAATCTCTTTAGCAATCTCCGGATCAATCTTATTACTATCTTTAGAAAGATTTTTGATAAGTAAATTTTGAGTATCCTGATTCAAAATAATTTCATATTTGTATTGTGCTGATATAATATCAAAGCACTCATCATCTCCCCGCTTGGTCACAAAGGGTTCGCCCAGGTCGTATGCGACCTCGCGGAGTAATACGTATGACCAGCGAGGGACGCGTTGACCGATGTGCGCTCGTCCCACACTTTCTCCCACTTTATAAGTCCTTAGTTGCTTTAGCTTTTTTAGTTTTCGCTGGTTCCAATCAATGCTTCCCCCCCCTTTTTCCCAAGGCTTAGAAAAAAATTTTGCCAAAGGATTATAATATAATTTTCCTTCTGCTCTTAGTTTTAGTGTTTTACTTTTTAGTATCGCGAACATTCTCTCTTCAAATTTTGGGGACTCGAAAATGAAACCTGGCAAAAGGGTCTCATGAATTTGATTTAGAGCAAGGATTTGCTTAAGTTGAGATTCTGTAGGTTCATCGTCGATTCTTTCACGAGATTTTGTAGTTCCATTTTTTTTTCTTCGACGAGATTCTGTAGGTTCATCGTCGATTCTTTCACGAGATTTTGTAGTTCCATTTTTTTTTCTTCGACGAGATTTTGTAGTTCCATCGTCGATTCTTTCACGAGATTTTGTAGTTCCATTTTTTTTTCTTCGACGAGATTGCATTGCATTCTGGACTTTTTCACGAGATTGCATTGCATTCTTTTTTCTTCCACTAGATTTACGAGATTTAATTACATTGTAGACTTTTTCACGAAATTCACCCAATTGAAGAAGTGCCCTTTCTTCGCTTAGACGTGCTTCTTCGCGTCGACGTGCTTCTTCGCGTAGACGTGCTTCTTCGCGTAGACGTGCCTCTTCTTCCCTTTTCTCCTGTTCTTTGCTTTTTGGTGCCTTTTCTTCGCTTTTCTCCTTTTCTTCGCTTTTCTCCTTTTCTTCGCTTTTCTCCTTTTCTTCGCTTTTCTCCTTTTCTTCGCTTTTCTCCTTTTCTTCGCTTTTCTCCTTTTCTTTGCTTTTCTCCTTTTCTTCGGGATCCTCGATTACTTTTCTAAACTTTTTGATTCTTCCACGAGAGGGCCCATTCAACAAAGGATCATACCTTTTTGGTAGGCAGAGGCAGGTTTCGTTCATTTTCTCAATACAAACCCGAGTCCTTTTGTCGAGTATATCTAGAAAAATAAATCCCGTGTCTAGAGCCTCAATTCTCTTTATAAACTCGTTATTTAAGTTGTTTTGTCTTTGTTTGTTCTTATAAAGCCAATCTTTGTCTAGTTTATCAAAGGAGAGTCTTTCTACTGTGGACGAAGATATCATCCCTTTCGTCAGTTCCTTAAAACTAGAAAAACTAGGAGGATCTGTAAAAGATATTCTTTTTTTTCCATCACTTCGGCATGTATCAAAAAAATATTGTGAAGCTTCCTTTCTTACAGCCCCAAAAAAGTGTTGATTGCTTATGTATCGTACTGGACGAGTCCATTGAAACTGAAAAAAATCGGCCGCTAAAATGCCTTCCACCACTATGGGTGCTTTTTGATCTTTTTCTTCATCCAGATCCGCTCCCCAACGCGTGGGAGGAATTTCTTCTTTGAATAGCACTTTTTTTCGTGCAATCTCCTCTTTCTTTTCCTCTTTCTTTTCCTCTTCCTTTTCCTCTTCCTCGTCCTCGTCCTCCCAGTAAGTGTCAGCTTCTCGGCCTTGTCTGGCTAACCAATTTGGTTGCAGTTGTGGGGCTTGGACGCTTGTCAGTGGATGTGGAAAAATGAATAAAGGTATTCTGCCTAAATAGTAGGCACAGGTAACAAATAAGAAAATATTCACGAACCGACCCGTGTTTCTCCTCAAGTTTATTAACAGCAAGTACTGAATTTCTGACACAACCCACTGAAAGGTTCGCATAAGAAATTCAAATTCTTCCCCAAGGGACCTAACAAGGTACTGATAAATCTTCTTTTTGTATTTATTCAATTCTGACTTAATGTACTTATTCAATTCTGACACACGGTACTGAAAGTGTGAAAAACGGACCTGAAATTTTGCCCCAAGGTACTTATAAATGTACTTATCCAATGCTGACACAAGTTCCTTCTTAGATCTACTCAAAAGATAGATCCGTATCCAGTCGAATAATCTTTTCGTGAATAA